GGATTTTTTTATATCATTAGGAAAACACAATTTTATATTCAAACCCGGGAATCGTTCATGAATTCAAATTCACAGTCAATGGTTAATGGTTCAAATTTATCCTGAATTTTTGTTTTGTGACTGAAAATCCACAATAGGTTTTTCAATATAAAGAATATAAAGGGGGGAAGGGGTGTTTTTAAATAGTGTGTTTGTTTTAAGATACTGTACAATCAATCGAAGAAATGTATCCAATCCAAAGAGAAAAGTAAGGATCTTTTTTAGGAAAGGGATTAAATAAAACAGTATTCAAGATACAAGTACAAAAATGAATAACCCCCCCCCCCCCAAAAAAAAAATGGAATATTTTCATATATTTTTTGTATCGTTTTGGCGACATGGCCGAGCGGTAAGGCGGGGGACTGCAAATCCTTTTTCCCCAGTTCAAATCTGGGTGTCGCCTGATCAACAATAAAATCGGAATACCTTATTATGTTTTGCTGAGATAACTTGACAAATTTTTTTCCAGCAGAAGTAAGCGGGGGGGGGGGACTCTTGATACTTGCTTGATTCTATAAGCATCTGGCGGTTCTGTTCTCTAAAATGAAAATGCTGTAAATCCTTGCGTCTAGGCTTCAGTTCAAGGAAAGATTATATTAGTGAATATTGAATGAAAAAGAATCGTTAAATCTTAATATGACAGCTCTTCTATTATTAATGTAGTGTTTATTAATTAGGTCTTGAATTAATTTGGATAGACGAACGAGGAATTTATTTGATTATTAATTTATTAGTTGCGTACGTAAAGGCCGAAAGATACTTTGTTCGTATATAGACTCATGAAATTCTCTCTGTGCTCCTGCATTCAATTTAATATTGATTGGCTTTAATGTAATAGACTATCTTCCGATTGTTTCACAGAGACAAACAGGAGACCTAACGTAAGGATTAGATAAAATGAGAAATAGGGTCTGTGATAGATAGTGCTCTATCTTGACTCTATATTTTTATACTTTTTACTTAATGAAATGAAAGTCAACAAAAGAAAGACTAGGTCTTATTATTTCTACATGTTAGTAACATTCCCTTGAAACTTCCAGGGGTGTATCTACGTATTTTGCTTGCGCTTAGTGTTTTCCGATTCTACTATAAATCATATAGGAACCTGTTAGAATTTATAATTGTGAGTTTATTGGATTGTTTCATCAACGGTATTGGGTCAGAATTCCCTTTTGACTCTGCGCCAGGGATTCCACTATTATTAATGAACATAATAATGATTAGTGAACATTAATGGAATAATTCCTTCATATTTATAGAGATAGGGGATATAATTCACATGGATATAGTAAGTCTCGCTTGGGCTGCTTTAATGGTAGTCTTTACATTTTCTCTTTCACTCGTAGTATGGGGTAGAAGTGGACTCTAGAAGTACTACTAATTGAGTTTGATTCCTCAAACTCAACCCATATCAATTGTTTTATAGATCGTTCTGCAAAGTCCTTTTTTTTACTGTTAAAATAGAAAAGAAAATAATTATGTTATTAAGTGGATACAGACTTCCTATGGGAAACAACATAGACATAGTGGTTGTCCAACAATATACTACACATAATAAAATATTGCCTTGGGCAAGTCACATATTGCGCGTTCCCGCTTTTTTTTTTTATTCTTTTAGAAATCTTATTTATGTTATGCTTGCTTTATTGAACTCATTTCATATCATGGTTCAAACGTTAAAAATCGGTGGGCTTTACTAATCCTTTTCGAAATCCAAAGAGGTTCCCATGGAAATGAACCACTGGATCATCTGTCAACTGATCAATCAATTACTTCTTCAGAATACTAAAAAAAGATTATTTTATTTTCTTTTTATTAATTTTTAATTATTAATTTTATTAATATTAATATAGGCCTATACTCTTTTTTCCTTCGTCAATTTGATTCTTTCAATGGATATCGGGATTCATATTGAATAGAATCAGAAATTCTAGGAATTAGAATTGTAAGAGTAAGAATTGCCCTTCGATTTTTTCAGATTGATGATTGGAATCAACACAAATTAAATAGATGAAGCAAAGAACTAGAATTGGTACATTATGTAAATACATTACATATATGTAATTGATATCTATGAAGATACATATTGCAGATTGATCTATATTAAACCTCTATCTTTATACAGTACGACTTTATATACTACAATAACAATAATAAGTATGGTAGAAAGATTCATATATTTCTTTCTACCATACTATCGAATCTCATAAAATACTGATGATTCTCGTCCGCTTATTTCATTTAAGACACGAAATCTTAATACTTTTCATTTTATTTTTTCTTTTCAATCATTGATAAAAACTAAACAGTCAAGTTTAATTCAAATTAATCATTTTGACTGACTGTTTTTACATATATTATAAGTAAAAAAGCAGTAGGAACTAGAATGAACAGTGCAGTAGCAATAAATGCGAGAATATTTACTTCCATAATCTCATCGTTTCATTTTTAATTAATTCGCAATAACTCGGGATTTAATCCCATAGAGCTGATAAATCTTTCGCCTGTAAATTCAATATTCAATGGGATGAATTACATCTCGACGATATCGAATCGGAGCAATATCATGAATAACAATATCTGAGCTATCAAATTGATTCATCGTCGAGAATTAAATAGTATAACATAGGAAGATCTTTTATCCATACCGAATTCAAATTTTGATTCCTGATCCGATAAATAATTCCTTTACTTTCTTTATCATTCTTTTCCTTTCCATTCTTTCTTTTCTATAACCTACGTCCCTCCTTGTGGAATCATCTGATGAAATATCATATGACCGCCTTTACACTTACTTACATTGGTTATAAAAAACCCCAATAAAATAACCAATAGAAGCGAAATGTAAAAAGGAAGAAGTTTAGTTCTAAACCCCCTTTTTATGATCTAATCTTCTTGGAAAACAAAGAAGTAGTATAAATAAGGAGAGTCCGGGTATAAAAAAATCGAGTATTCCATCAAATTCATTAAAAAGTTTGTTCTTTCTTCGGCAAGACCCTTAAACTTAAAAAAGATTATTCATTCCCTCACAAAGAGAGATAGGATCTTCTTTGAGCTTTATTTTATTAATATCCCATTTCCTTGGATTAATTTTGGGATGCATATATCAAAAATTCAGTGTGAAATTTGAATGAGATAAATTGGTTCAAATTCACATTAATAATTGAAATTATTAATTGAGGTTACACAAAATCGGAGCCCTAAAGGGATATACTTTTAATCTTAAAAGTATTATATCAAAGTTACTATGTTAAGTTAATCTTTTTTGTATCGTACAAATTCCATTTCTGTATAGCCCCCTGTAAACATATAGTACTCTATTACACAGATCGGGAATAATCGAAAAAGCCAGACTCCGTACGGTATTTCTTGGAATCCTGAATATAATTTTACCAATCATTGTACTAATCTACATATGTCTTTCTCCTATCAATTGGTACTAGTTGAATAAATGGTAATTCCCATATTTATTTGATGAGAAATGTGAAACTAATAAATAAATAAAATAGGAGGGTATCCTCTTGTGAATGAAATTCTGCTATTTCTTTTGTTCTCCTTTTCACAGCAAACGCAGAGATGAATTGATGTATTTTTTTTATTGGATTTGGATCTGTCGGGACTGACGGGGCTCGAACCCGCAGCTTCCGCCTTGACAGGGCGGTGCTCTGACCAATTGAACTACAATCCCAAGGAAATCAAGTGTACATCATACATATTCTTATGATTTAATTCAAACCCTTTCTATTTTATTTCTATTTTATTTAGATTTTAGATTAGAATAGTCGTATTGTAACAGAAACGCGAGTAATATATTTGATATACACACGGATATGCACTTTAGTGAGAGCGCCTCACGGATTGTTAATAATCCTTTCGTTTTTTATAAATTGATTAATAATCAAATAAAGCTTTCAATGAAAAAAAAAGAGTTTTTTTATTTATTCTTTATTTTATTCTTTTCCTTATACTTCCAGATCCTTATATGAATCTAGTATGAATCTAGATCATTAGCAAGCAAGATCAGAATTTGTGAGAAAAAATAAAGAGAGCAAATGAACGGCGGTAAAATATATCAGAAAATTTTAGTTTTTTTATTCTTCCGTATTCCGATCAGGCATTTCTGGGGAACAACAAATGGGGTTCTATCATTTCATGGTGGATCGGCCAATTATTGGGCCGAGCTGGATTTGAACCAGCGTAGACATATTGCCAACGAATTTACAGTCCGTCCCCATTAACCGCTCGGGCATCGACCCAGGAAGAATCAATTCCCGGCTTATTGATAATCCATGATCAACTTCCTTTCGTAGTACACCTACCCCCAGGGGAATTCGAATCCCCGCTGCCTCCTTGAAAGAGAGATGTCCTGAACCACTAGACGATGGGGGCAAGTATGCCCGACCGCCATCATACTATGCTCATTGTATGAACAGTTTTTTTAAATTGTCAATATAATGTGGTATGATTAAATCTGAAAGATCTTTCCCTCTTTTCTGATTCCATAGAATCTTTTGATTCGTATTTATATTCATGAATCATTCATTCTAATCATATAATTTTTTTTAATATTATTTTCATTAAATTTTCATTAAATATATTTATTTCATTTTCAATTTTATTATAATTCTAATTAATTAGAAATAGAATTATATCAAAGAATAAAATAAATAAAGAAAATGAATATAAGAATAAATAGATATTAATTATAAATCGATATTATTAAAATTATTAATATTAAAAAAAAGAAATAAAATAATAAACTAAATCGGTAGAATAGAAATAATACGAGGTATAGGACCTTTTGGGGAGTGATTGGTCCGCCAGATCAGAAAGGGGAATGAAACTTCATTTCTTCCGCTTTCATTCATTTTGTTAAGATTAGATAGATATATTTCTATCTTACACTAAGCCAGGAAATTCAAAAAATCTGAAATTAAAAAAAAATCTGAAAATATGGGAAG